CAACTCTCAACCCTCTTTTCTAGATTCATGGATATTGAATCAATCGAACGCACTTCTAAGACCTGTTCTACTTTTGGAAGACCCTGTGTTATATCACCAGATCTCGATTTTTCATATATAAATGTAACTAATGTATCTCCTTCGTAAAGGGTTTCCCCATAATGGCCATGAACAGTTGCTCCGGGGGTGGCCAAATAAGGCTTAGCTGATCGTATCACTATCGAGTCAACTTGAACAAGTATAACTTGACCCGATTTGAGGGGCGGTCCATTTTTGGCTATACATACATTTTCACAAATAAACTGTCCAAGACTAATTATTTTAGATGTCTCTGCACAATAATTGTGATGGAGAAAAGACCAATTCAAATTGAATGGATTTAAAATAATGTTACGGCATGGATCGGGATTATAAATTTTTCCATTTTCATCCATTAAATAATATTTTAATTTAATCACTTGAAAAGTCTGTTTTAAATTGTCAAGTTGCAAATATTTAGTTACTAAGATCTGATTATGAGTTATTAAATGGTAAGATGAATAAAAATTCTCAATTGGAAGGCATGTTCCTAAAGGGCCCAATGAATTCCTAATTGGAATTAGGGGATCCTTTTTAATTGATTCTTTTATCACACTGTGATATTTTACATCTTTGAATGGCTCCATTCGAGAACAATTGGCTGCTGACAAAATTATCAACGACTGACATTCCTTATTTCTATTCAACAACGTATGAATAGTTCCTTGAGGTTGGTTAAGAGATTGTTGAATTTTTGCCTTGGAATAGGAATAAATGGCAGAAAAGGGGTTGATATTGGTACAATCTGATCCATTATCAGAGAGCAATCCTGACCCCGACGGATCATTCCTTTTTCCGATATACGAAATAGGGGATTTCACTAAGTTGATTCTTAGGAAATGTCGAATCAAACCATTTGTCCTTATTTCAACAAAAGAAGCACGGGCTTCTTCGCAAGAAGAACTTTTTTTGTCTTGGTTCCAATTCAATACTAAACAAGTCCGAACTAATTGAATACTTGTGTCAGAAATTCCTCGAATCGGTTTGCCATTTCCATAAAGGATATAATTGACAATTCGAAGTTGCACATTATCCCTTTCCTGCAATGGATCCGGTGGAAAAAGGGTTCCTAAATTTATACCGTCCGTTATTTCATATGTGACGACAGGTCGAACTAAAACAAAAAACCTTTTCTTACTAGGTGTAATTCGTTGGACATAGATCCAATTTTTAACTTTTTTGTATTCCTTGGAATTTCTTTTTCCTGTTCCTGGTGGTATCAAAACGCCGGTATGTCTGGATATCTTATCCGTCTCTCCAGGAAAATGGATATCTCCAGAAAAGATTTTCAGTTCAATTCGTTTTTTTTTTCTCTCCACCCGGACCAACCCACCGACTCGGCTTCTTAGATTTAAGGTGATTTGTGTATCGACCCCAACGATACTATTGTTCCGTACCATTATGGAAGAAGATCCGGGCAAGATATGCACCTCTTCAGGAATGAAAAAAAATCGATCTACTTTCATTTGGTATTTTGGCCTAAATTCCTTGACTCCTCGATACTCAATCAAATCCTCTTTTTTGATGACTGAATGCGTTTCTATAGTCCCATATTTAATAATGCCCGAACTCTTTCTTCTGTATCGAGGATCATCGAAATAAGCAAGAATACTATTTCGACGGAAAATACCATTTACGGGGATTTCAATCAAGATACCTGAACAGGGCATTAGTTCATTCTCGAGTTCTTGAATCGAGTGTAGTGGAATGATGAATTTATTTCTTCGCCTTTTTGACAATAAATCAGAATTCCCGTGAAGAATAGGCGAATATACGAGATTATACTGACCAGTACATATGATTCGATTAAGGTCTGAATAATCAGGAATCCTATCTTCTTTTTGACCATAAAAATCCGAACTAAACAATTTCTGCCTCGCCTGATCATTGGTTACTGAGAGGTTAGAAGTATATCTTCGCTTGCCAGAAAGAGAATGCGCATTCATTTGATCCTGATCCTTGTGGATCGAAAGGTAGACTAGACTGGACCTGCACGGCCCTCCTAATAATATCCATAAATGACTTGTTTTTGGTAATAGATGAACATTACCATATGTAAATTCGGGTGCATGATAGACATCGGTACTCCAGTGCATTTCTCCGTCTGAATCAGAATAAATATGTTTTCGAACCTTCTCTTTAAAATTCAAAGTGGATATTCCTGCGCGAATCTCAGCAATTACTTGTTCTGATTCTACATATTGATCGTTTTGAACTAAAAGCAAACTTTTGGGTGGAATATTCACATTATGTAGAATATCTTCACTCTCAATAGTTACATACAAGTCTATAGAACATAGAAAGGCGGGATGCCCATGACGTGTACGTGTCGGATGAACCAAGTCCTCATTGAATTTTATTTTTCCATTAGATGGGGCTCGCACATGTTCTGCAGTACCCCCCGTGAATACTCCTCCGGTAT